CGGATGGCCAGTGACCCAAGTAAACGAAAGAATCGGTTAAATTTTTCATATAATCTCCTCTTCTAGCTAAACTATAAAAAAAGAACTCTGTCCTTTTTTTTTTTTTATTCTTTTTTTTTCAATAAAAAGAAAATTGAATTTAATAATTTAATTTACCTATTTGGATATTTGTAAACAGAATCAAAAACCTATTCTATTTACAAATGTATTTTCCAAAATTTTTAATTTTCAATAATAATAATGAGACTTATTAGAATTAAGCTAGAATTTGAGACCAAGTTTTATGTCAATTTCAGAAAACCTAAACCTCCTTTTTTCGCAACACTCCTTAAAACAAAGTTTCCATTAAACTAAAAGAATAAGGGGAAGGAAGAAAGCGAATCGATGTGCTAATTCCCCATCCTCAAATTAGTCCTTCCCAAGGATTGTTGTCTTAATGAATAATTGTAGGAGTTAAATCTTGATAGAATTAAAAAACTATGAAAAAAGTCCATAATTTTGTGATTTCTAGGATTAAACAAAAGGATTCGCAAATAAAAGCGCTAATGCTACAACCAGGCCATAAATTGTTAAAGCTTCCATAAAAGCCAAACTAAGCAATAAAGTACCTCGTATTTTTCCTTCTGCCTCAGGTTGTCTCGCGATACCTTCGACAGCTTGACCCGCAGCTGTACCTTGACCAACTCCAGGTCCAATAGAAGCAAGCCCAACAGCCAACCCAGCAGCAATAACCGAAGCAGCAGAAATCAGTGGATTCATGATAAGTTCCTCACACCAAAATAAAGAAATAGTTAATGATACAATCATCCAATGACTTAGGACGGAATTATAATTAATTAATCGCTAAGATTCATCCAGCCAAAATAGCCAAAAACTTTAATTGAAATAATATAATAATATTATTGAATCATAAGAATTACTTTGATAGTAGTTCCTATCCATGGGATTTTTGAAAATTCATAATATATACGACTTTTTTATGCCATTTATTTTTTGTGAACCATTCTTTGAATTCGTCGTTCTTTTTTTTTATCATTTTTTCAGCCAATTCACAGATAAAAAGGAAGAACTTCTAATGGAAGCCCTATCTAAATCGAAATTCACAAAAGTAGTAGGGCAGATTATATAGATCTTTAACTCATATATACCTAGTCAATATCAAATATCACATATACAAGTGTTTCTTACATAACGTAAACCAACTATCCTATAATTTGGCTAACTTAAAAAAGAAATAATATTTGAAAAAAAAAAGAGTTAATGATGACCTTCCATAGATTCACCTATATAAGCCGCAGCTAAAGTGGCAAAAATGAGAGCTTGAATCCCGCTTGTAAATAATCCAAGGAACATCACAGGTATAGGAACCACTAAAGGTACTAAAGAAACAAGAACAACAACGACTAATTCATCGGCTAGTATATTTCCGAAAAGTCGAAAACTCAGTGATAGGGGTTTTGTAAAATCTTCTAAGATGTTAATGGGTAAAAGAATTGGAGTTGGTTGAATGTATTTACTGAAATACCCTAATCCTTTTTTGCTAAGACCCGCATAAAAATAGGCTACTGATGTGAGTAAAGCTAAAGCAACCGTCGTATTTATATCATTCGTTGGTGCTGCTAACTCCCCTTGAGGTAACTGGATAATTTTCCACGGTAAAAGGGCTCCTGACCAGTTAGAAACAAAAATAAATAAAAACAGGGTTCCAATAAAGGGAACCCATGGACCATATTCTTCTCCAATCTGGGTTTGACTCACGTCTCGAATGAATTCAAGGACAAATTCAAAGAAATTTTGGCCGTCAGTTGGAATGGTTTGTGGATTGCGAATTGCTAGAACTGCGGAACCTAATAAGATAGCAATTACAACCCAAGAAGTAATAAGGACTTGGGCATGGACCTGGAAACCCCCTATTTGCCAATAGAAGTGTTGGCCCACTTCTACACCAGATATCTCATATAACCCTTCTTTTATTAGTGTGTTGATGGAACATGATAAAACATTCATATTGCCCTCTGACAGAAATAAGAACTTTAAATTATTTTGATTCAAGATCCCCCCTTTTTTTTTACTTATTTACTTGAATTTTATATTTTAGTTTTGGATACCAACTAAACTAATCACACAATATCCCCTTTTATCTTTTTTTCTTTTGTACGATTCAGGAGTAGTAACCGATTTTTTAAATCGCAATACAGGGAGCCCCTCCCTCAAAAAAAATTGATTTATTTATCTTATTATTAATCAAGAATTTTGTATATAGCTAGAACGACCCTCACCAATTGCGAATACTAATTTGTTAAGAATGAATCGAATTGAAGCTATAGCGTCATCATTTGCTGGAATAGAAATATCCGCGAGATCGGGATTACAATTTGTATCGATTAAAGAAATGGTTGGAATTCCTAAAGTGATACATTCTCTAAGAGCAGTATATTCTTCTTGCTGATCGATGATGATTACAATATCAGGCAATCCCGTCATATATTTAATCCCGCCT